CTTTGAAATACCGTACATAAGTATTAAGTATCTAAGGAAGATTTACTTTGAAGCAAGACTTTAGATACATTAATTTTATTATATTCCATTTTGAGCTGAGTACGGATCGTGCTGAAGATTAAAAACTAAATTCATTCTATAATATTAAAAACTAAATTCATTCTATAATAATAATATATCATTTATATATATATTATTATTATAGAATGGATTTAAAATGAAAATTTTTTATTAGGTAAATCGATTATGAAATGCTTCTGGTAGGGTATCCAATATCTGTTTTACATCTTCTATGCGAAAATATTCAATTCTCATAAGGTCTTCTTGACTATTACTATTACTCAAAAGGTCCAATAATGTATGTATATTGGATCTTTTGAGACAATTATAGGTCCTGGAAGGCAATTCTAACTGGTCAATAAAAATAAATTTCAATGGAATTATTTTTTTGTTTTTCTTTAAATTAGTTAATCTATCTTGAAAGGTAAAAGGGGATAGAGTAAACCTGTTTTTATTTTCCGTGAAATTAATGCCCTCTTCTTCCGCATGTAGAAAAGGAATAAATAAATCAATCAAATTACGAGAAGCTTCATAAAGTGCTTCCTTAGGAGTTAAACTCCCGTTTGTCCATATTTCTAGAAAAAGTATCTCTTGTTTTTCATTTCCATCCCCATAAGAATGAATACTATGATTTGCATTTCGAATAGGCATGAATATGGCATCTATAGGGTAACTTCCATCTTGGGAGTTATTTGTGGGTTTCATACGATATCCGCGATCCCTATTGATTTGTAATTCAATACACAAATCAATTGGTTCCGTCAGGTTAGCTATATGCTGTGTCGTGTCCACTATTTCCACAGAAGGTGGTGAGATGATATCTTGAGCGGTTACGTATCTAGGACCTCTGACGCAAATAGATGCGTCTCTAACTCCATATAGAGTACTTCTCAATACAATTTCTTTCAAATTTATTAATATTTCGTGGATTGATTCTTTAATACCTACTATTGTAGAATATTCATGTGGTACCTTCTCAGATTTTGCGCGTGTGATACATGTTCCTTCTATTTCTCCAAGTAAAGCCCTTCGCATGGCGATACCTATGGTATCGGCTTGACCTTTCATAAGCGGGGACAGAATGAAACGACCATAATAAAGACGCTTACTATCTATTTTTGATTCAACACACTTCCACTGTAATGTTCGAGTGGACCCTCCTACTCCCTCTCGAACCATACTAAATATTGTTATTTAATCAGATCATTGAATCATTTATTTCTCTTGAAATCCATTTAATTCTTATTTCTACACACGTCTTTTTTTAGGGGGTCGACATCCATTATGTGGCATAGGTGTTACATCGCGCACGAAACTTAATAGTAGACCACTTCTACGGATGGCTCGTAATGCTGCATCTCTTCCGAGACCGGGGCCTTTTATCATAACTTCTGCTCGTTGCATGCCCTGATCAACCACCGTACGAATAGCATTTATGGCTGCCGCTTGAGCAGCATAGGGTGTCCCTCGTTTTGTGCCTTTGAATCCAGAAGTACCCGCGGAGGCCCAAGAAACTACTCGTCCTCGTACATCTGTAACAGTTACAATGGTATTGTTGAAACTTGCTTGAACATGAATAACACCTTTTGGTATTCTACGTCCATTCTTGCGTGAACCAATACGCCCATTTTTACGCGAACCAATTCTTGGTATAGGTTTTGTCATATTTTATCATCTCATAAATATGAGTCAGAAATATACGGAAAGATACGGAGATATCCATTTCATGTTAAAACAGATTCTTTTACACGGGTCCTTCTTTATTCTTTTAGAAAATTCTTTATTTAGTTTAGAAAGATTACCCTTGTCTCTGTTTATGTCTCGGATTGGAACAAATCACTATAATCCGTCCACGCCTACGGATAAGTCGACATTTTTCACAAATTTTACGAACAGAAGCCCTTATTTTCATATTTCTCATTCCTTACCTTTAATTCTGAATCTACTCCTTGAAAAATAAGTTTCTTGATTTTTTTAACTTCAAATTGTATCCCTATGAAAGGAATGTTTAAAAAATCACCTAATAGTTCGAATTTGTGAATTCTATAAAATTCTACGTCCCCTGGTTGAATCATAACCACTTATTTCAATTTTGACTCTATCTCATGGTAGTATCTATATAAAACTGTGCCGTATCCTCCCTGAAACATAACCTAGAATTAGATCTTCATTATCTAAAAGGACCCGACCGTTGGGAAGCGATTCAATAATTAAACCTTCATGAATTAATTTTAGTCTTTTATTCGAATTCGAGGTAAGCCTTTTGAAGTATCAACTAATGGAGAAAGGGTTATATAATTTATTTTTACTCTCTTTTTCCAAAAGGGAAGTTAGAGATAAAATTAAGATAACAGGAGGAAGGGGTGTAAGATCACCATATATAACACAAAATTTCTCCCCCGATTTTTTCTAGTCGAGCTTCTCGATCTGTCATTATACCTCGAGAAGTCGAAAGAATTACAATTCCCATTCCACCTAAAATCTTAGGAATTTGTTGATAGTTGGAATAGATTCGTAGACCGGGTCGGCTGATACGTTTTAAAATAGTTCTATATATTCCCTTTCGATTCCGTCTATGTCGTAGGGTTAAAACCAAGAAACATTTGTTACTTTCCTGATGTTTACGAACGTTTTCGATAAAACCCTCTTGTAGAAGTATTTTTACAATGTTTTCAGTAATATTAGTAGATGCTATTCGAACCGTTCTTTTTTTATCCATGTCAGCATTTCTTATAGAAGTTATTATATCGGCAATAGTATCCTTACCCATGGCGAACTATAATTATTGGTACCCCCTAATTTTTATATAATAAACATGTTTATTTATTATTTTAATAAAAAATAATTAAATTTATTTATATTAATTATTAATTAAATTAATTAAAAGTATATGCGTGATACACAATCTACTAATTGACTTGACCCATTCCAGATACCTCGCTATATCATAGTTTATTTAATATACTACTAGTATTTATAATACCTCGGGAGCTAATGAAACTATTTTAGTAAAATTCAACTGTCTCAATTCCCGAGCGATCGCACCAAAAACTCGAGTTCCTTTTGGATTTCCTTCTTGATCAATAACAACTGCGGCATTGTCATCATATCGTATTATCATGCCGTTGTCACGTTTGAGTTCTTTACATGTACGCACAATTACAGCCCTAATAACTTCTGATCTTTCTAGAGGCATATTTGGTACTGCTTCTTTGATTACGGCAACAACAACGTCACCAATATGAGCATATCGTTGGTTACCAGCTCCTAGGACTCGAATACACATCAATTTTCGAGCTCCACTATTATCCGCTACATTCAAAAGGGTCTGAGGTTGAATCATATCATTTTTATTTTAATCTGTTATTTTGCTGCAAAGGATAAAAAAGAAATAAAAAGAAATATTGTCTGTCTATAAAAAAATAAACTTTTATTTTTCATCATCACCTGATCTTTTAATTTCTGCATCCCTATCCCTCAATAACGAATTGAGTTCGTATAGGCATCTTGCGCGCAGCTATTAAAATAGCTGCTCTGGCTACAGTTTCTGATACTCCGCCCATTTCATAAAGTATTCGACCCGGTTTAACAACGGATACCCAATATTCGGGGGCCCCCTTCCCCGAACCCATACGTGTTTCTGCGGGTCTTACTGTAACAGGTTTGTCGGGAAATATACGTACCCATATTTTTCCGCCACGACGCGCATATCGTGTCATTGCTCTTCGTCCTGCTTCCATCTGTCTAGCCGTGATCCAAGCGGGTTCAAGTGCTTGAAGAGCGTATCCGCCGAAACAAATACGATTGCCTCGACAAGATATTCCTTTCATTCTTCCTCTATGTTGTTTACGAAATTTTGTTCTTTTGGGGTTATAGTTGATGGTTCTTTCTTAATTAAATTCCATCTCTACTGCAGAACCGGACATGAGAGTTTCTTTTCATCCGGCTCCTCGCGAATGAAATGATTCATTAATATTACTACGGATACACATATATTTAATATTAATAAATGATACACAATACACTTAGTAATGTAATGGAATTTTTTGTGTTATTTTGTTTTGTTATATTGTTTGATTTTATTATTCTAGGATAGTTTAGTATTGTTATGTTATATAGTTAAGAGTAAGCTTTATATACCAGATCAACATTATTTATTTTGTATCGAATCGCGCTAAAACAAAATGTAGATTGTCTGTAATTCAATAACTAAAAACTAAGGGTTTCGCGGGCGAATATTGACTCTTTCGTGCTACATTCGTAGGGTCAAGACCTTGTTACTTTTAGAATAAATAAAATAAATTTGTTCTTGGTTCGTTCCGCCATCCTACCCAATGAATCATTAGGATTCGTTTGTTTTCATGAAATCCTATGCAATCATGGGTTCTGTCGTTCCCATAGCCTCTTCGTTAATGGTTAGGCCCGAACTCCGCAATGGAACCCCAACAAAATTTGTTCCTGAGTTAATTTTCTTAGTTTATATTAATCCGAGGCTCGTTATCTTTAATTATTGATATTATATCAGTATTGATGCTTTATCACATTGCCTTTTGTGAGATTATTCATAAACCATACATATTGGAATCATATATCATTGATACTTTGTGTTCTTTCTTTCTATCATCCTTCCATTTATCCACATCCCTTTATTTTTGTTTCGCAACCTATAATAAGATTTCAAATTTTTATGAAAAAATTTCAGTTGCTACAACTATATGATCGATCTTGTCATATAGTGACTGTTTCTTGGAATCTCGACAATATGAAACGAAGCCATAAGTTGGTTATTTAGTTTATATAGTTAGTAAGCTCATAGTGAGGGTCGGTCAACTTTTTTGAATTCCAACTATACTCTAAACTAACAAAAAAACTAACGAGTCACACACTAAGCATAGCAATTCTCTTAAATGATCAATCTAAATTTTTATTCAACCTTATAGAATTTGAATTGCTCAGTTTTGTTTGATTTAATGTTAATGGAATAAAAAATCAAATTTGTCATTTTTTTTTTTTTTTTTTTTTGTTCTATCACTGGACAGAACGGCAAGACAAATAAAGGTCCATTATTTCTCGTCTACAAATATCCAAATTTTTATGCCTAATACTCCATAGATAGTTCGAGTTGTATAGGAACAATGATCAATTTTAGCACGAATTGTTTGTAGAGGAACCCTACCCTCTCTGATCCATTCGACGCGTGCAATTTCTTTTCCGTCGATACGCCCGGCAATTTGTACTTGAATTCCTTTTGTATCCGTTTGTTCAGTTAATTCAATAGCTTTTTTCATTGCTTTTCGAAATGAAACTCTATTTTTTAATTGTAAAGCTATATATTCCGCAAGAATATTAGGTTGTCCATAAGGTTTTTCAACTCTTGTTATAGCAATGTTGAGTCTACGGTTCACAGAATGAAACTCCTTTTGTACATTCATCTGTAATTCTTCGATTCCTCGTGTTCGGCCCTCTATTAATAAATTAGGGAATCCAATATGGATTATGACTTGGATCAAATCGATTCTTTTTTTTATTTGTATACGTGCTATTCCTTCGAAACCTGAGGACGTTCTCTTATTTTTTTGTACATAATCCTTGATACAATTCCGTATTTTTTCATCTTCCTGTATACCCGCGGAATAATTTTGTGGTTGTGCGAACCAAAAGGAATGATGACTTTGGGTTGTACCAAGTCTGAAACCAAGTGGATTTATTTTTTGTCCCATATTTTTCTATTAGATTATCTTTCCATAATATATTTTTCGAAAGATGAATCGAAAGTTAAGATTCATCTTTAAATAATTTAGTTTTATCTCTCAATATAATTGTTATATGACAAGTAGGTCTTTTTATCGGATAACTACGTCCTCGAGCCCGGGGTCTTAATTTTTTCACAATAGTACCTGTGTTAACTTCAGCTTTACTAATAAATAAATAAGCTTTGTTTAAGCCCATGTTATTACTAGCATTTGCTGCCGCAGAAAAAACTAATTTCAAAATGGGATAAGATGCTCGATAAGGCATAAGTTCTAGTATCATAAGTGCTTCTTCATAGGAGCGTCCACGAATCTGATCAATTACTCTTCGTGCTTTGAAAACCGACATACATATATGTTTATGTTGAGCTAAAGCTTTAATTTCTGTATTCCAACGCGAGTTCTTTCTATTTATCATAAGGTTATCCCCACTAAATGAATAAAAACTGCCTAATTTTACTTATAAAATAAAATAAAAAGATTATATTTTTATTTTTAATTAAAATTTATAAAAAATAAAATGAAAAAATTAACGACGAGATTTATTATCGGTTTTTGCATGTCTTGCGAAGGTTAGAGTAGGCACGAATTCTCCCAATTTATGACCCACCATACGATCTGTTATATAAATAGGTAAATGCCCCTTTCCATTATGAATAGCAATTGTATGGCCAATCATTGTGGGTATAATGGTAGATGCCCTAGACCAAGTTACTATTATTTCTTTCTCCTCCCTTATGTTTAGTTTTTCAATTTTTGCCGATAAATGATTAGCTACAAAAGGATTTTTTTTTATTGAACGTGTCACAGGGGATTACTCCTTTATTACATTACATTTTTGAAATTGGCATTCTATGCCCAATATATCGATCTAAGTATGAAGGTAAGAATAAATACAATAATGATGAATGGAAAAAGAAAAAAGCTAAAATCCTTTAGCTAGATAAGGGGCGGATGTAGCCAAGTGGATCAAGGCAGTGGATTGTGAATCCACCACGCGCGGGTTCAATTCCCGTCGTTCGCCCATCACATTATTTCAAATTCTAAAAATTCAGTTTTCTATATTCTTATTTATTTACGGCGACGAAGAATAAAACTATCACTATATTTTTTCCTTTTCCTACTTCTTCTTCCAAGCGCAGGATAACCCCAAGGAGTTGTGGGTTTTTTTCTACCAATCGGAGCTCTCCCTTCACCGCCCCCATGGGGATGGTCTACAGGGTTCATAACTACTCCTCTTACTACAGGACGCTTACCTAGCCAACGCTTAGATCCGGCTCTACCCAAACTTTTTTGGTTCACCCCAACATTACCCACTTGTCCGACTGTTGCCAAGCAGTTTTTGGATATCAAACGGACCTCCCCAGATGGTAATCTTAATGTGGCCGATTTACCCTCTTTTGCAATCAGTTTCGCTACAGCACCTGCCGCTCTAGCTAATTGTCCACCCTTTCCAAGTGTGATTTCTATGTTATGTATGGCCGTGCCTAAGGGCATATCGGTTGAAGTAGATTCTTCTTTTTTATCAATAAAAACCCCTTCCCAAACTGTACAAGCTTCTTCCAAAGCATACGGCTTTCTAGATGTATATGATGATATCTAGACAGATGGATCTTATATGAATCGTATGATGAAGTATCACATGAGTGGATATATAGGAATCCAAATCTGCCGAATCACTCATGTTATGATCTTCTACATCCTAGGTCTCCCCGTTCCGTCATCTGGCTTATGTTCTTCATGTAGCATTCAGACCGAATGACTCTATGAAATTACGTCAATACTTCCATTCCACATATTACGGGTAACGTAGGAGACATCTCTATTTTTCCCCGGGGGATCTTTATAATTACCACTGCTTAGCTTTTAATTCGCCTCTGACCATCAAATTAAATGTGAATAACCCGGCCTCCTCTCTTTGAAACAAGGGGCGCTCTCCGGTTCTGTGCGTGCTTCAAACAATTTTTTTTTTGTCTTCTCCATATTACCATATCTCTAGAGTCAATAATTTTCTATGAGGAACTACTGAACTCAATCACTTGCTGCCGTTACTCAACAGTTTTCTGCTGAGGTTTCTCCCGTAGAGGTACTCAAATTGGATCAGTGATCGATTTCTAGGTTTCGTCGTAAACCTAATTGGTTACTTCCAATTACGTAAATCAATAGTTCAAACCGCACTCAAAGGTAGGGCATTTCCCATTGATATAGGAACTTCTGTACCAGAAACAATGGTATCTCCAATTATAGCCCCTCTGGGATGTAAAATATATCTCTTCTCACCATCCCCATAGTGTATGAGACAAATGTGTGCATTTCGATTAGGGTCGTATTCTATGGTTACGATTCTACCAGATATGTCTTTATCATTCCGTCGAAAATCTATTTTACGGTATAGACGCTTATGACCTCCCCCTCTATGCCCTGCGGTAATGATTCCTCTGGCATTACGACCTTTACTACAACGACGCTGTCCATGGATCAAATTATTTCGTGGATTGGATTTTACTTGACTGTCTATGGCTCCATTGCGTGTGCTCGGGGTAGAAGTTTTGTATAAATGTATCGCCGTGTTATTAAGTATTTTGCTTTAAGTTCTTTTCTCTATAAGAGGTGGAATAGAATAACCTGGTTGAAGCGTAATGATCATACGTTTGTAATGCATTGTATGTCCCATAATAGGTCCCATTCTTCTACCCTTTCCCGGGACTCGATGACTATTTATAGCTATTACCTTGACGCCAAAGAAGAGTTCGACCCAATGCTTTATTTCTGTCCTAGTTGATCCTGATTCGACATTAGAAGTATATTGATTGTTCCCCAATAACCGAATACTTTTTTCTGTAAATACTGCATATTTGATTCCATCCATAAATCCATTTTCTTCCCTATGAGTTCCAGTATCAATAAGAATTCTAGTTCTTACTGTTCATATGTTATGGTATGAATATACCATACCAATTCGGTATGTATGGATGATGAGATTCCATTGATACAGAGCCAATTCTAATAGACTTATTGAACGTTCCCATTGGCGTGCATCCAGCAGGAATTGAACCTACGAATTTGCCAATTATGAGTTGGGCGCTTTAACCATTCAGCCATGGATGCTTAACAGGGATCATCGTACATCGTAAATAACCAAATTCCAATTGAAATGAAATCTTTAGGAGGAATCAATGAGAGGACATCAATTCAAATCCTGGATCTTCGAATTGAGAGAGATATTGAGAGAGATCAAGAATTCTCACTATTTCTTAGATTCATGGACCAAATTCGATTCAGTGGGATCTTTCACTCACATTCTTTTCCACCAAGAACGTTTTATGAAACTCTTTGACCCCCGAATTTGGAGTATCCTACTTTCACGTGATTCACAGGGTTCAAGAAGCAATCGATATTTCACGATCAAAGGTATAATACTGCTTGTAGTAGCGGTCCTTATATCTCGTATTAACAATCGAAAGATTGGCGAAAGAAAAAATCTCTATTTGATGGGGCTTCTTCCTATACCTATGAATTCCATTGGACCCAGAAATGAGACATTGGAAGAATCTTTTTGGTCTTGCAATATCAATAGGTTGATTGTTTCGCCCCTGTATCTTCCAAAAGGGAAAAATATTTCTGAGAGTTGTTTCATGGATTCGCAAGAGAGTACTTGGGTTCTCCCAATAAATAAAAAGTGTATCATGCCTGAATCTAACCGGGGTTCGCGGTGGTGGAGGAACCGGATCGGAAAAAAGAGGGATTCTAGTTGTAAGGTATCTAATAAAACCGTAGTTGGAATTGAGATCTCATTCAAAGAGAAAGATAGCAAATATCTGGAGTTTCTTTTTTTATCCTATACGGATGATATGATCCGCAAGGACCATGATTGGGAATTGTTTGATCGTCTTTCTCCGAGGAAGAAGCGAAACATACTCAACTTGAATTCGGGACAGCTATTCGAAGTCTTAGGGAAAGACTTGATTTGTTATCTCATGTCTGCTTTTCGTGAAAAAAGACCAATTGAAGGGGGGGGGTTCTTCAAACAACAAGGAGCTGAGGCAACTATTCAATCAAATTATATTGAGCATGTTTCCCATCTCTTCTCGAGAAACAAGTGGGATATTTCTTTGCAAAATTGTGCTCAATTTCATATGTGGCAATTCCACCAAGATCTCTTCGTTAGTTGGGGAAAGAATCAGCACGAA